TGTATTAATAATAGGCAAAAATATTGTACGTATGATATTATTCCAATTTCCGGAATGGTCTGAGGATCTAGAGGGATGGAATAGAGAAATGCATATTAAATGTACCTATAATGGTGTTCAATTATCGGAAACAGAATTTCCGAAAAATTGGTTAACAGACGGTATTCAGATAAAAATCCTATTTCCTTTCTGTCTGAAACCTTGGCATAGATCGAAACGATGGCCCTCTCATAGAGATTTAATGAAAAAGAAAAAACAAAAAGATGATTTTTGTTTTTTAACAGTTTGGGGAATGGAAACTGAACTTCCGTTTGGTTCTCCCAGAAAACAATCTTCTTTTTTTGAGCCCGCTGTTAAGGAGCTGGAAACAAAAATTAGAAAATTCAAAAGGGCATATTTTCTAGCTCTAAAAGTTTTAAAGAGAAAAACAAAATTACTTCTAAGAGTTTCAAAAGAAACAAAAAAATGGATTATCGAAAGTTTTTTATTTCTAAAAAGACTAATAAAAGAACTTTCTAAATTAAATCCAATTATATTATTTAGATTCGGAGAAGTATATGAATCGAATGAAACTAAAAACGAAAAAGATTCCATAATCAGCAATCAGATAATTCATGAATCCTTTAGTAAAATTAACTCTCCAAATTGGACAAATTCTTCACTGACAGAAAAAAAAAAGAAGGATATGTCTCATAGAACAAGTACAATCAGAAATCAAATAGAAAGAATTAGAAAAGAAAAAAAAAAAATAACCCCAACGCCAAGAATATATATAAGTCCTAATAAAAGAAATATAAGTCCTAATAAAAGAAATATAAGTCCTAATAAAAGAAATTGGAATACTAAAAGATTAGAATTGCCAAAAAACACTTGGCAAATATTAAAAAAAAGAAATGCCCGATTATTCTCTAAATTCAATTCTTTTATAAAAATTTTCGTTGAAAGAATATACATAGATATATTTTTATTTATCATTAATATTACCAGACTCAATACACAACTTTTTATTGAATCAATAAAAAAAATTATGGATAAATCCATTAATAAAGCAAATCAAGAAAGGATTAATAAAAAAAATCAAAATACAATTTACTTTATTTCGACTATAAAAAAATCAATTGATACTATTAACAATAAGACAAATTCATATATTTTTTGTGATTTATCCTACTTGTCACAAGCATATGTATTTTACAAATTATCACAAACTAAAGTTAGTAACTTGTATAAATTAAGATCTTTTTTTCTTAAAACTGAAATAAAGCATTCGTTTGAAAAACAAGGAATAATTCAGAATGAATTAAGTCTTAAGAAACTTCCGAGTTATGGGATGGATCAATGGAAAGGTTGGTTAAAAGGTCATTATCAATACGATTTACCCTCGATTAGATGGTCTAAATTAATATCAGAAAAATGGAGAAATAGAGTTAATCAACATCATATGGCTCAAAATCAAAATTTCAAATTGAATTCATATGAAAAGGGCCATTACAAAAAACAAAAGGATTCTGAAGTATATTCATTATTGAATCAAAAAGAGAATTTTCAAAAAAACTCTAGATATGATCTTTTATCATATAAATATATTAATTATCAAAAAATGAGGGACCCATCTATTTATGAATCACCCTTTCAAGTACAAGTAAATAAGAATCAAGATTTTTATTATAATTCTAACACATATAAACACAACCTTTTTGATATGTTGGAGAGTATCCCTATCAATCCTTATCTAGTAAAGGGTAATATTAGATATATGGAAAAAAATACCGATAGAAAATATTTTGATTGGAAAATCATCAAATTTTTTCTTAGAAAAAGGGTCGATATTGAATCCTGGGTCAAAATCAATACTAAGAGTAATCAAAATACTAAGATTGGTACTAACAATTATCAAATAATTGATAAAATTGATAAAAAAGGGCCTTTTTATCTTCTGCTTCCGCAAAATCCCAAAATAAACTCGCCAAGTCCAAAAAAACTTTTTTTGGATTGGATGGGAATGAATGAAGAAATATTAAATCGTCCCATCTCGAGTCTGGAATTTTGGTTCTTTCCAGAATTCGTACTCCTTTATAATCTATATAAAATGAAACCGTGGGTTATACCAAGCAAAGTACTTCTTTTCAATTTGAATCTAAATGAAAATGTTATTAGTAACAATAAAAACGTCGATGGAAAGCAAAAGACGGAATGTGTTATACCATCGAATAAACAAATAAAGAATAAAAATCAGAATCAAAAAGAAAAAGAAACCCCTGCGGACCAAGAAGATCTTAGATCAGATGCACAAAAACAGGGGAATCTTGGATCCGTTCCCCCAACAAAGACAAAGCAAGAAAAAGATAATGAAGAGGATTATGCAGTATCAAAGATAAAAGCGGGTAAAAAGAAAAAGCAATACAAAAGTAAAACGGAAGCAGAACTGGATTTTTTCCTAAAACGTTATTTAGTTTTTCAATTGAGATGGGGCGATGCTTTGAATCAAAGAATGATCAATAATGTCAAAATATATTGTCTCCTGCTTCGACTGATAAATCCAAGAAAAATTACTATATCTTCGATTCAAAGAAGAGAAATTAGTTTGGATATAATGCTGATTCAGAAGAATTTAAGTCTTACAGAATTGATCAAAAGGGGAGTATTGGTTATCGAACCTGACCGCCTGTCTGTAAAAAATGATGGACAATTTATTATGTATCAAATCTTAGGTATTTCAGTAGTTCATAAGAGTAAGCACCAAACTAATCAAGGATACCGAGAACAAACATACGTTGATAAGAATCGTTTTGATTTACTTGTTCCTGAAAATATTTTATCGACCAGGTGCCGTAGAGAGTTGAGAATCCTAATTTGTTTCACTTCAAAAAATAGGAATAGTGTTGATAAAAATTCAGTATTTTGTACCAAGAACAACTCTAGTCAACTTTTGGACAAAAGGAAAGATCTTGATAAAGATAAAAAAGAATTAATTAAATTAAAGTTTTTTCTTTGGCCTAATTATCGATTAGAAGATTTGGCTTGTATGAATCGCTATTGGTTTGATACCAATAACGGCAGTCGTTTCAGTATGTTAAGGATATATATGTATCCACGATTGAAAAGTCATTGATAGTACATTTTTCGTATATCTGCTCTACCCTGTAGGGTATATGAAAGGAAAGAGATTCACACATGGCCTGTTTTACATCCCATTTTCATTTTTAATATAGATAATAAAACCAATAACGTATCAATTAGACCTAGAAATCAATTAACAGAATCTTATTCATTTTAGGTCTAAATTATGCCCCTTTCTGAATGGAAAAATGTATCACTTTTTCTATTCCTATCTGAATCAAATTTAATTTAAAACGGAATTAATTAATGTAAATTAATAAAATTAGGAGTCCATAACGAAATTCAAATTATTATATATACCACATTAAAATAAATACCATTATTATTACTCATCGGTAAAAAAACATATCTGTAAAAAAGGGGGGGTAGCAATCTTTTATGGTAAAAAATACACTCATTTCAGTCATTTCTGAAGAAGAAAAGAGGGGGTCTGTTGAATTTCAAGTATTCCGTTTTACCAATAAGATACGGAGACTTACTTCACATTTGGAATTGCACAAAAAAGACTATTTATCTCAAAGAGGCTTACGAAAAATTTTGGGAAAACGTCAACGGCTGTTGGCTTATTTGGCAAAAAAAAATAGAGTACGTTATAAAGAATTAATTGGTCTATTGAGTATTCGAGAGACCAAAACTCGTTAATTGGAAGAGTCGTGTCATTTTAAGTACTTATTTTATTTTTTATTCGTTTAAATTTTGATAAACTTCTTTTCACTTTCAGCAATTCATGGAAGAATGAATGGGTAAAAAACTTATGACTGTACCAGCTACAAGAAAAGACCTCATGATAGTCAATATGGGCCCTCATCACCCATCAATGCACGGTGTTCTTCGACTCATCGTTACTTTAGATGGTGAAGATGTTATTGATTGTGAACCAATATTGGGTTATTTACACAGAGGGATGGAGAAAATTGCGGAAAATCGAACAATTGTACAATATTTACCCTATGTAACACGTTGGGATTATTTAGCTACTATGTTCACAGAAGCAATAACCGTAAATGGACCTGAACAATTAGGAAATATTCAAGTACCTAAAAGAGCTAGCTATATCCGAGCCATTTTGTTGGAGTTGAGTCGTATCGCTTCCCATTTGTTATGGCTTGGTCCCTTTATGGCAGATATTGGCGCACAGACCCCCTTCTTCTATATTTTTCGAGAAAGAGAATTGATATATGACCTATTCGAAGCTGCTACCGGTATGCGAATGATGCATAATTTTTTTCGCATAGGAGGAGTAGCCGCTGATCTACCTCATGGCTGGATAGATAAATGTTTGGATTTTTGCGATTACTTTTTAACAGGGGTTGCTGAATATCAAAAACTTATTACACGTAATCCTATTTTTTTAGAACGAGTTGAAGGCGTAGGCATTATCGGCGGAGAAGAAGCACTAAATTGGGGTTTATCAGGACCAATGCTACGAGCTTCCGGAATACAATGGGATCTTCGTAAAGTTGATCATTATGAGTGTTATGACGAATTTGATTGGGAGGTTCAATGGCAAAACGAAGGTGATTCATTAGCTCGTTATTTAGTACGAATCCGCGAAATGACAGAATCCATAAAAATTATACAACAGGCTCTGGAAGGAATTCCAGGAGGCCCTTATGAGAATTTAGAAATCCGGCGTTTTGATATTGATAGAGTAAAAGATCCCGAATGGAATGATTTTGAATATCGATTTATTAGTAAAAAACCTTCTCCGACCTTTGAATTGTCGAAACAAGAACTTTATGTGAGAGTTGAGGCACCAAAAGGAGAATTGGGAATTTTTCTGGTAGGAGATCGAAGTGTTTTTCCTTGGAGATGGAAAATTCGTCCACCGGGTTTTATCAATTTGCAAATTCTTCCTCAGTTAGTTAAAAGAATGAAAT